AAGCTATATGTTATTCAAGGCATCAATAGAAAACCCCCAATTTTTTGGGGTCCTGCTTATTTTCATTGGCTTCGGATTAGTAGAATAATTCGGAATAGCGGCCAAGATCTTGGGAAAATCCAAGTTAATGATCAATAGGTTTGGATAAATAATTTAGGAAAGATATTCTCATACTGACACAATATAAGGACAAGTATATGCGAAATCTATCCCTTTTTAGTTAAAAGTTTTCTTCGAATCCAACCTTTCCCTTTAAGGAATTTAATTGGTTAGCATAATATAATATCTAATAAATAGAAAATCGAATAGTGGATAATCTGTTATGAGAGAAAGAAAACATTCTTTGAAGAATCAAGATTCGTAATCAATCCTTGCCTTGTTTGTTGGATTAGGTCTAACTTTCTTGACTAAACTGCAAGCGTGGAACTTTACGAGATGAAATAGGGAAAGACAGAAGATAGAACTTAAAAGGATAATTGAAGTGACTCGTCTTCGAATCAACTTTGGTTGGGGTTCGAAAAAGGAATAAAAATAAAGTAAATTCAAGGAAGAGCTTTCCTTTTTTTAAGGGGCCCCTTGCTCGGGGGGTCGTGGAATGCTTTTCTTCTCCTCTTATTCCATATGGAATACAATCAGTTAAAATAAGAAGGAATAGGGGAATATTCGACTGTTTCAATTCTTTATTTATCTTATATTCCAAAATTCTCCCGAAAATCCAATTTAATTTTTCAATGGGGTTAGATGATCTAGTTCTTAATATTATTACTTTAAAGAACTGACAGATTCCACAACAAATCTCTTGATTCGGAATTAGAGACTCATGTCCCATCTGATGAATCGATTTTCTTTTACACTTCTGTATCTCACTCTATCTTGTTTTTTAGTATTATCTAAAATAACCGATGAATTATGAATTTTCCATAACTTAGGTAAGTGCTTTACCAACATATGTAGTGTAGTAAAAAAATAAATGGAATTTAACCCTTTCATGCTTACTATAACTAGTTATTTCGGTTTTCTACTGGCTGCTTTAACTATAACCCCAGCTCTATTTATTGGCTTGAACAAGATACGTCTTATTTGAAATGAATTGAATGAATAAGTCAGAAAATAAAAATCTTTCTTTTGGATTCCTGGTATTCTACGACTCTTTTCCACACTAATTATCAATTCTTTTCTTGGTCATTGAGATTCGTGGATAATTTAGACTACTATTTAGGGATAGATCGTACCTCTTTTTTTTTATCCCCTCGAACAAATCGAAATGATTGAAGTTTTTCTATTTGGAATCGTCTTAGGCCTAATTCCTATTACTTTAGCGGGATTATTCGTGACTGCGTATTTGCAATACAGACGTGGGGATCAGTTGGATCTTTGATTGAGTAATATTTCTTTTTTGATTGACCTCCTCCAGACCAGAGAGGAGGTCAAATTGGAGTTGCAATTCAACTTTGTTTTGTTAAGTTATTTTACTCTGCTTCGACATAAGATAGATGGAATCACGCTCTGTAGGATTTGAACCTACGACATCGGGTTTTGGAGACCCGCGTTCTACCGAACTGAACTAAGAGCGCTTTCATTCAAAAAGAAAACCCTTTTCTACTCCTAACGTGTCTCACGTACGTATAGTATCCACAAATTCAAGTTATACCCACTTTAATTGATCTCCTCGCTACTGCCCATAAAGAAGAAAGAAGTAATAGGTAGGGATGACAGGATTTGAACCTGTGACATTTTGTACCCAAAACAAACGCGCTACCAAGCTGCGCTACATCCCTTTTCCAAATTGTTGTATAATGGCATTGTACACAATTCCTGTCTTGTTTTCCACATCGTAATTTTCTTCTCTTTCTCTATCTATATAGAACCTTCTTGTCATTTCTTCTTTTTGGTCTCATATAATCAAGGAATGGTATACATCTAAAATCCTATCTAATTTCACCTATAAAAGAAAGATTACTATTCCTTGGTAATGTATAGGAAGAAGGGGTCATCTTTTTCTTTTTTAGGGGTAGGAAAATCTCGTCTATACCGTTCATTCGTTCATTCTATATATAGAATATTGATTTTGTTTTTTTAGTTAGGAATTTCGCCTAAACAAAAGAAATACAAATGATCTTGGGCAAGAGTATCTGATCATATATGTATTCCAATAAGGAAGGAGGATTTTCAATGCGGGATATAAAAACATATCTCTCTGTAGCGCCCGTGCTAAGTACTCTATGGTTTGGGGCTTTAGCAGGTTTATTGATAGAAATTAATCGTTTATTCCCAGATGCTTTGTCATTCCCTTTTTTTTAATTCTAGTTATTGCTATGCGAGGAATTCTTCGTGACATGACGCAAATTTTCCCTTTTTCAATCCTTTTTTTTTTAGTATAGGAAGGAAAAAGAAAGAAAAGATGGATTGGGTTGAACCTCAGAGTCATGAAAAATTCGGCAAATCCCATTTTGGAAAACAGAAATTCAATCAAAAGCGGTATCCAAGCTAAGTCAGGCCTCAGAAATCAGAGCATAGAAAGAGGCTGGGCTGGCTACTTAAATGAAAGGATTTCGAAGCAAAATCCTTGCTAATTCGACAAGGATTGTATTCTTTAATTATTTCTCTATTTTTTATTACTTAATTTAAGAATTTTAAAAATTTTTTATTCGAATGGATTTTATTCTTCTTCTTGGGATTCAAAATAGAAGAATAACAGAATAAGTAGAAGAATTAAGTTAAGTCAATCCAAAAAAGAAAGGAGGTTCATGGCCAAGGGGAAAGGTGTTAGAATCAGAGTTATTTTGGAATGTATCAGTTGTGTTCGAAAAGGTGCCAATGAGGAATCGACGGGGATTTCTAGATATAGTACTCAAAAGAATCGCCACAATACACCCGGACAATTAGAATTAAAAAAATTTTGTCGTTATTGTCGCAAGCATACGACTCATGACGAAATAAAAAAATAGGAGCATCGTGTGTTCGATCTTTCTAAAGAACAGATTTAATATATAGAACATAGATAGAATACAAAATACAAATCAATTCATTTGATTTCAGGTAGATATTATTTCATATGTATAGAGGGTATTCATATACTATATATGAATCAAATAATAATATGAATCAAATAATATATGGACCAAAGAAAGACTACTTCTTCTGGATCCAAAATTAATAAAATAAAGAAATCCATTTTTTTTTTTTCAAATTTTAAAATAAAGAATAAATCATGTATACATCTAAACAACCTTTTCATAAATCTAAGCAAACTTTTCATAAATCTAAGCAAACTTTTCATAAATCCAAGCAAACTTTTCGTAAATCCAAGCAAACTTTTCGTAAATCCAAACAACCTTTTCGTAGGCGTCCTCGGATTGGCCCGGGGGATCGAATTGATTATAGAAACATGAGTTTAATTAATCGATTTATTAGTGAACAAGGAAAAATATTATCGAGACGAATAAATAGATTAACCTTGAAACAACAACGATTAATTACTCTTGCTATAAAACAGGCTCGTATTTTATCTTTCTTACCATTTCGTAACTATGAGAATGAGAAGCAATTTCAAGCCCAGTCAATTTCAATAATTACTGGTCCTAGACCCAGAAAGAATAGACATATTCCTCAATTAACGCAAAAGTTCAATTCCAATCGAAACTTAAGAAACTCCAACCAGAATTTAAGAAACAACAATCGGAACTTAAGTTCCGATTGTTGATGTTTTATTCGAAAGGGCCAGACCTATATAAAGAAAGTAATCCAGTTTTGATTCTTGTGTTTGTTATAAGAAAGAAAAATGGGGAAGAATAAATAGTTTTTTTATTTATTGCAACATGCTCGTTGATTCCTACCACTTAATCTTAATTTATTGTATCTTCCCGGAGTTCCCTCTCCGGGAATTCGGTTTTAATTATTCCTGTATATTACTTTTTTATCCATTTAATTGAGGATCTTTATTTTATTGGAAATCGTGTAAAGATTATTTGGATTTGATACAGCTACTTGTGCAAGCATTTTACGATTAAGAATCAATTCCTTCTTGTACAGATTGTGTATTAATTTACTATAACTATCGAATACTTTATATATCCGCGTTGCTGCGTTTATCCGAGTGATCCACAAACGACGAAAATCCCTCTTTTGCCTGCCTCTATCTCGATGAGAGGAAACAAAAGCTCTTCTTACTTGTTGAGTAATCATTCGATTAAGTCTTAAATGAGCCCCTCTAAAGTTTGAGGCAAATGAACGCATTTTTGTTCGTCGTCTCCGAGCTATATATCCTCGCGGAACTCTGGTCATTGAATCAAATTAACCTTAATGAATAACTAATGATTTCTCTTCTTTTAGCCATCCTTTTTCCCATTAATAACAAAACGAATTATTCCGATATATAAAATATTAATTCCAATGGCTTTTGCTACTGTAACCTTCCCAACCACGATTTTTTATTCTATTCTCTTCAGTTATTTCGCATAGAAATAACAAATTCTAACGATACTCAAAAAAATAGTGGGTTCCATCGTTTCTATGGTTCCCTTTTAAACGGTGAGGCCCTCTCTATACACCGGAGCCCTTTCTTTCATTTCATCAAAAGGTATTGTGAACTTGTATAGTTCACATTCTTTGGCTCTACCTATCCATTATAGAGTAAATAGCTCTTTTCACAATAAGAGTTATCCATACAGTGACGGCATTTAATTATGAAAGTTGGCTAAGTAGCTGACCCTGTTAGTCCGTTCTTTTAAGATAAAGGAGCATAAGCCTTTTTCTTTTTATTACTATTTCCTCCGCTTAATGGATAACCATTTTCTACCAATGGGGGAATTGCTTCTTAATTTCCAATTTAGATGATTGGATTTGCACCAAAGGAAACCAGAAATTCCATATACCATAGAAATCTAGGATAGAGAAGCTCTATCCTATTCATTGGTACCGATCATGGATACTTCAAAAATTGTCTTATTTGTTTGAACTCATGATCTGAACGAGTCGCACATACACCCTAGCACATGTTCCTCGACGCTGAGGACATCCCTTAAGCGCGGGCGATTTTCTAGCATTTCGTATTGGCTGTCTTGCGTTTCTAATAAGTTGTTTAACCGTTGGCATGTCGTATGTATATAGAAAAAAAAAAGGATTGGTTTAGATCGATCTTAACCTGATGATTGATCATCATGAAGTATTTCTATTTTCTATTAAATCGCAGAAAACCTGAATTTAGGTTTGAAATAAATTTACAAGAAATCCGGCCACTACCAATCCTTAAACATTTCTGGAAACCACACTGGATCAGTATCGCAGTGCTCGTCAATCATTTCATCCCCTACAATATCGACAAGTCCATAAGCTTTGGCTTCGTCTGCTGACATAAAAACATCCCTTTCCATGTCTTCGGATACAACCCAAAAAGGCTTGCCTGTTCTTAGGGCATAAACCCTTGTGATCATTTCGCGAACTTTGTGTAACTCTTCCACTTCTAGTAAAAATTCTGGTGTCCTTGCCCGATAATAAGCACTAGCAGGTTGGTGAAGCATAATCCTCGCGTGAGGGAATGCTATACGCTTGGTGGGTTCGCCTCCAAGCAGAATGAAGGATGCCATGGACGCAGCCATTCCGAGGCATATTGTATATATATCTGGTGTCACCGTTTGCATCGTATCAAAAATCGCCATTCCTGAGATTAGCCACCCGCCTGGGGAGTTTATAAACAAAAAAATATCGCTAATTCCATCTTCTATACTGAGATATACCATGAGACCTGTAATATGATTCGTGACCTCGCAACGAATCTCTTGACCTAAAAAAAGTGTCCTTTCTCGATACATAACATTGTATAAGTCAACCCAAGTCGCTTCTTCATCTCCGGGAATCCGGTAAGGTACTTTTGGAACACCAATGGGCATATTAGATTAATATTATTAAATTTAAGTAAGAAAACTACACTTTAATATGGAAACGTAAGAATGGAAGAGAAAGAAAGAATCCGCAGTTTATTGTCTTCATTTTTTTTTTCTTATTCTATATGAATACTATAGATTCTATTAATACGTAGATTGAAATAATACATATAAGGAAGGTAAGACAGATTGAATAAAGAAAAAGGAATCGGTGATTGGAATGATAAACAAAGAGGGATAGGGATCTATTCTTCGTTTTTTCCAAATAGGCCAAGCTACCCATTGCATATTGGCACTTATCGAGTATAGAATAGATCTGCTTCTCTTTCTTCTTACGAACAGAATTGGCTTCTTATTTTTAATGGAATGAAATAAATATTCACGCTTTCTGACACAGAATCCCCTAGAGGGGTTAGGTACATAGGATATAGATAGTCTTTTCCAATGCGATAAAATAAAGGGACATCGTGTCTATTTTTCTTTGCTAAAGGGGTATTTCCATGGGTTTGCCTTGGTATCGTGTTCATACTGTTGTATTGAATGATCCGGGTCGATTGCTTTCGGTGCATATAATGCACACAGCTTTAGTTTCTGGTTGGGCCGGCTCGATGGCTTTATATGAATTAGCGGTTTTTGATCCCTCTGATCCTGTTCTGGATCCAATGTGGAGACAAGGTATGTTCGTAATTCCCTTCATGACTCGTTTAGGAATAACCAATTCGTGGGGTGGTTGGAGTATTTCAGGAGGAACTGTAACGAATCCGGGTATTTGGAGTTATGAAGGTGTGGCAGGTGCGCATATTGTGTTTTCTGGCTTGTGTTTCTTGGCAGCTATCTGGCATTGGGTATATTGGGACCTAGAAATATTCTGTGATGAGCGGACAGGAAAACCCTCTTTGGATTTGCCCAAGATCTTTGGAATTCATTTATTTCTTGCAGGGGTGGCTTGCTTTGGCTTTGGCGCATTTCATGTAACGGGTTTGTATGGTCCTGGGATATGGGTGTCCGATCCTTATGGACTAACTGGAAAAGTACAAGCTGTAAATCCAGCGTGGGGTGTAGAAGGTTTTGATCCTTTTGTTCCGGGGGGAATAGCTTCTCATCATATTGCTGCGGGTACATTGGGCATATTAGCGGGCCTATTCCATCTTAGTGTCCGTCCGCCTCAACGTCTATACAAAGGATTACGTATGGGCAATATTGAAACTGTACTTTCCAGTAGTATCGCTGCTGTTTTTTTTGCAGCTTTCGTAGTTGCCGGAACTATGTGGTATGGGTCAGCAACTACCCCAATCGAATTATTTGGGCCTACTCGTTATCAGTGGGATCAGGGATACTTTCAGCAAGAAATATATCGAAGAGTTAGCGATGGGTTAGCCGAAAATCTTAGTTTATCAGAAGCTTGGTCTAAAATTCCCGAAAAATTAGCCTTTTATGATTATATTGGTAATAATCCGGCAAAGGGGGGATTATTCAGAGCAGGCTCAATGGACAACGGGGATGGAATAGCTGTTGGATGGTTAGGACATCCCGTCTTTAGAGATAAAGAAGGACGCGAGCTTTTTGTACGCCGTATGCCTACTTTTTTTGAAACATTTCCGGTTGTTTTGGTAGATGAAGAGGGAATTGTGAGAGCGGACGTTCCTTTTAGAAGAGCAGAATCCAAATATAGTGTTGAACAAGTAGGTGTAACGGTGGAGTTCTATGGTGGCGAACTTAATGGAGTAAGTTATTCTGATCCTGCTACTGTAAAAAAATATGCGAGGCGTTCCCAATTAGGGGAAATTTTTGAATTAGATCGGGCTACTTTGAAATCGGATGGTGTTTTTCGCAGCAGTCCAAGGGGTTGGTTCACTTTTGGTCATGCTACCTTTGCTTTGCTCTTCTTTTTCGGACACATTTGGCATGGCGCTAGAACCTTGTTCCGAGATGTTTTTGCTGGTATTGATCCAGACTTGGATGCTCAAGTGGAATTTGGAACATTCCAAAAAGTTGGAGATCCAACTACAAGGAGACAAGCAGTCTGATACCACATTGCTATGGTATCTTTCATCTCTCTTTTTTGATTTGACATGGGAAACATCTCCCATCCTTTCTTTGACTCTTTTTCTTTCTTTATCTTTATATGGGAAAAGATCCCAAATGACAAATGAATAGGTGTGGAAGTTATAATTGTAAATAAACCACGATCGAATCTATGGAAGCATTGGTTTATACGTTCCTTTTAGTTTCGACTTTAGGGATAATTTTTTTCGCTATCTTCTTCCGAGAACCACCTAAGGTTCCGACTAAAAAAATGAAATAATTTCATTGAAGTAAGAAGTCTCCCAGATGGGGAGACTTCTTACTTCAATTAGTCCCCGTGTTCTTCGAATGGATCTCTTAATTGTTGAGAGGGTTGCCCAAACGCGGTATATAAGGCATACCCAGTAAAGCTTACAAGTAAACCAGATATGGAGATGGCGACTAAAGTTGCTGTTTCCATTTTTATAGAATTTCAAGATTACAATGGATCTACGAAAAGATCTTGTATTTACAACTACAACGGAATAGTATACAAAGTCAACACCAATGATTAAATAGAATTTATGGCTACACAAACCGTTGAAGATAGTTCTAGACCTGGGCCAAGACGAACTCGCGTAGGTAGTTTATTGAAACCCTTGAATTCGGAATATGGGAAAGTAGCTCCGGGTTGGGGGACTACTCCTTTTATGGGGGTCGCAATGGCTTTATTCGCGATATTCCTATCTATCATTTTAGAAATTTATAATTCTTCTGTTTTACTGGACGGAATTTTAATGAATTAGGTTTCTACTAACTAAAACTACGAAGTCATTGTTTTTCCATCCAAAAAAGCCTTTCTACTTTAAGCTATACATTTCTAGACATTCTGGTAGTTCGACCGTGGAATTTTTTTGTTTTGGTATCTCTGGAATATGAGTGTGTGACTTGTTAGAATGGATCCTATTGATAATACATAGAAAGGGCCTGTTATCTCTATCAAGATGATTCTAATTCGTCGGATATTTTTTATTCTAGTATCTGGAACACGAAATAGATAGAGTGGATCAAGAAAAAAAATGGAACTATGATTCATACTCACTATTCAGACCTCGCAACCAGACTGAAAAAAATTCAAGTAGTTTTTAATAAAAAAAGAAATTTTCTTCCTTCCAATTTTGTTTGCCCAAAAGACAACTTTTTTTTCTCTCGATTTTGTCGAGTTATTACACGGATTCAATAAATGATCATCAAGCGGTTCTTATTCGAAGAACCCTTGCCTTTTGGTTAGCTTGAGACTCAATCATCGTGGCTCTAGTATGAATCTAAGGTTTTAATTGAACTGATTCATAGGATCGCAACAAGATAATTTCTATCAGAAAACTACTAGAATTTTTGCTTTATTTATTTACTAGTAAAACAAGAGTAAATCTGCATTACGCAAAAAAAAAAAAAAAGAAATCCAAAATAGGGAAGAGAAAAGTCAAGAAGCCTCTAATGACCAACATAAGGGAAAGAAAGAAAGACAGATGAGCCAACTTGAGATTTTTTGGCATTATCATCACAAAGAATAAGTTCTGGATTTTTCTTATTTCATATCTTCAAGGCAAATCGACCCAATCCAGTGGCTGATGAAGTTTTGAACCTTTTTTTTTTCTAATATCCGTTGAAAATTTGTGTGTTTCTGCTTGAGCCGTACGAGATGAAATTTTCATATACGGTTCTCGGAGGGGGACTCGGGTTAGTTACCTATCTCAATAAAGTATATGATTGGTTTGAGGAACGTCTTGAGATTCAGGCAATTGCGGATGATATAACTAGTAAATATGTTCCTCCTCATGTCAACATATTTTATTGTTTAGGGGGAATTACACTTACTTGTTTTCTAGTACAAGTCGCTACCGGTTTTGCTATGACTTTTTACTACCGCCCAACCGTTACAGAGGCTTTTTCCTCGGTTCAATACATAATGACCGAGGCCAACTTTGGTTGGTTAATCCGATCAGTTCATCGATGGTCAGCAAGTATGATGGTTCTAATGATGATCCTGCACGTATTTCGTGTGTATCTCACAGGTGGATTTAAAAAACCCCGCGAATTAACTTGGGTGACAGGTGTGGTTTTGGGTGTATTGACTGCATCGTTTGGTGTAACTGGTTATTCTTTGCCTTGGGATCAAATTGGTTATTGGGCAGTCAAAATTGTGACAGGTGTACCTGAAGCGATTCCGGTAATAGGATCGCCTTTAGTGGAGTTATTACGTGGAAGTGCTAGTGTGGGCCAATCCACTTTGACTCGTTTTTATAGTTTACATACCTTTGTACTGCCTCTGCTTACTGCCGTATTTATGTTAATGCACTTTCCAATGATACGTAAGCAAGGTATTTCGGGTCCTTTATAGGGAAGCCATATCATAGAGAAAGATAATTCTAATTTTCATATATCATATCGGGTAGGTTGTGGTATTTCATTGCTACAAACATGGGTTATTGTAAAATAAGACATGTCATTTGGATACTTTTCTTCAACTCCGAAGTATTTTGATACAAATAGTTGAAGTTCATTTTATGAAAGAAAATAAGGCGGATTATGGGAGTGTGTGACTTGAATTATTGATTTGGCCATGCAGATAAAGAATTGGATCTGCCACATTAGAATTCACAACCAAAGGTGTCTCCGCATCCAATCAACACGTAAGTCCCCTATCTAGGAAGGATAGGCTGGTTCACTTGAGGAGAATATTTTCTATGATCATACCCCAACCATGTCATCCATGAACAGGCTCCGTAAGATCCCATAGAGTAGAAATAGAATAAGTCATGTGACATGATCCAATTCTCTATTTATTACACTTACTTTTTTTATTATAGTATGGAAATGCATTCATTTTCTTTGCATCGATTGCGATCCGCAATACTATCGGAGTAAAAGAAGGTATCTAAAGAAGAACGTAGGCTAGACTTTTTGATTTTTTATTAGTAACAAGTAAATACTTTGTTTGGACGTAAGAAACTTGCGATATTGAGGGGATAAACACCAACTAATCAAGAGACATGAGACAATCCACAAAGCAATTGATCATGATCAAATTTGCAAGCCAACTTGGATATTGAGCATTTACCCATAAGAATAAGATTCTTTTCAATAAAATAAGTAGTTGTAGGTGCAACTTCGGAAAAGAGAATCTGATAAAGCTTTTCTTACCTAGAGTCATTGAGTCATTATATACCTTATTCTATTATGGATCTTCCACGGTCTTTTTTCTTTCATTCTTGCTCGAGCCGGATGATGAAAAATTCTCATGTCCGGTTCCTTTGGGGGATGGATCCTAAAGAATTCACCTATCCCAATAACAAAGAAACCTGACTTAAATGATCCTGTATTAAGAGCAAAATTAGCTAAAGGGATGGGACATAATTATTACGGGGAACCCGCCTGGCCCAACGATCTTTTATATATTTTTCCAGTAGTAATTCTAGGTACTATTGCATGTAATGTAGGTTTAGCGGTTCTCGAGCCGTCAATGATTGGTGAACCGGCGGATCCGTTTGCAACTCCTCTGGAAATATTACCCGAGTGGTACTTCTTTCCCGTCTTTCAAATACTCCGTACAGTACCCAATAAGTTATTGGGCGTTCTCTTAATGGTTTCTGTGCCAACGGGCTTATTGACAGTACCCTTTCTAGAGAATGTCAATAAATTCCAAAATCCATTTCGTCGCCCAGTAGCTACGACCGTTTTTTTAATCGGTACTGCAGTAGCTCTTTGGTTAGGTATTGGAGCAACATTACCCATTGAAAAATCCTTAACTTTAGGTCTTTTTTAGGGATTTTTCAGGTTGATTCATTCAACCGTGAAGTACCGTGCATAGGTATCTAGGAAATAGTTACTTCCAAGTGAATCTTCCCTAGATACCTAAAATCCATTTTATTATGATCCATTTCGCGAAAATATAGATTGTGCCAAAGATGCAAAATTGTTTTCTTTTTTCTTTTTATTCTAACTCGAAAAAGAAGAAGAGGAAAAAATTGCAATGGATTTAAAACGAGAACTTATTCTTAGGTAAATCGATTGGGAGATGCTTCTCTAGAGTGTCCCATATCTGTTTTCCATCTTCCATACGAAAACTGTCAATTCTCATAAGATCTTCTTCAGTCTTACTCAAAAGGTCCAATAGTGTATGTATATTGGCCCTTTTGAGACAATTATACGTTCTAGAAGGCAATTCTAATTGATCAATAAAAATACAATTCAATGGAATTCCTTTTTTGTTTTTCTTTAGATTAGTTAATCTTTTTTGAAAGGTTAAAAGGGGTGGAGTAAACCTGTTTTTATTTTCTTCGAAACTAGTGCCCTCTTCCTCCGCGTGTAGAAAAGGAAGAAATAAATCAATCAAATTACGAGAAGCCTCATAAAGCGCTTCCTTAGGGGTTAAACTTCCATTCGTCCATATTTCTAGAAAAAGTATCTCGTGTTTTTCATTTCCATTCCCACAAGAAAAAATACTATAATTCACATTTCGAACAGGCATGGATACAGCATCTATGGGATAACTTCCATCTTGAGAGTTCTTTCTGAGTTCCGTGTGATATCCGCGATCTCTCTTGATCTGTAACTCAATACAGAAATCAATGGGCTCTGTCAAGTTAGCTATAGGTTGTGCCGTATCAACGATCTCTACGGAAGGTGGTAAGATGATATCTTGAGCAGTTATGTATCTAGGACCTTTGACGCAAATTGATGCGTCTCTAACTCCATAGAGATTACTTCTCAATACAATTTCTTTCAAATTTAGTAAAATTTCTTGTACGGATTCTTCAATACCAGCTATTGTAGAATATTCGTGTGGCACGCTCCCAAATTTTGCACGTGTGATACATGTTCCTTCTATTTCTCCAAGTAAAGCTCTTCGCAAGGCAATACCGACGGTATCCGCTTGACCTTTTCTAAGCGGGGACAAAATGAAACGACCATAATAAAGACGCTTACTATCTACTCTTGATTCAACACACTTCCACTGTAGTGTTTGAGTGGATCCTGCTACCTCCTCTCGAACCATAATAGACTAGTATTATTATTTGATCATTGAATCGTTTATTTCTCTTGAAAGCGTTTTAATTCTTTTACAGACGTCTTTTTTTAGGAGGTCGACATCCATTATGCGGCATAGGTGTTACATCGCGTATACAACTTAATCGTACACCACTTTTAGCAATGGCTCGTAATGCGGCATCTCTTCCACTACCAGCACCCTTTACCATAACTTCTGCTCGTTGCAAACCCACTGTACGAATAGCATCTACTGCTGTTCTTTGACCAGCATAGGGTGATGCTTTTCTTGAGCTTTTGAATCCACAAGTACCCGCGGAGGACCAGAAAACCACCCGACCTTGCGGGTCTGTAACAGTTATAATGGTATTGTTGAAACTAGCTTGAACATGAATAACTCCTTTTGTTATTCTACGTGCACTTTTCCGTAAACTAAAACGCGCATTCCTACGCAAACCAACACGCACTCTCCTACGTGAACCAATTTTTGGTATAGCTTTTGTCATATTTTATTATCTCATAAATATGAGTTAGAAATAACAAAAAGAAAAAAAGATACAAAGATATCCGTTTCAGGGTAAAATATATCCTTTACTTTAATTATTAATTATTTTATTTGGAATTTGGACGTTTCCGCGGGTACTTTTTTTACTTTTTAGAAAGTAAAGTTCTTTTTCGAAAGATTACCCCTGCCTTTGTTTATGCTTCGGATTGGAACAAATGACTCTAATTCGTCCACGCCTACGAATCAGTCGACATTTTGTACAAATTTTACGAACGGAAGCTCTTATTTTCATATTTCCTTATTCCTTTCTTAAACTATGAATCTAATCTTTGGGAAAAAATAAGTCTCTTCGCTTGAATTTTGGAACTTTGAATTTATTACCCTAGAAAAAAGAAAAACCTAATCCTTTGAATCTTTGGTATCCTTCAAATCTTCGGTATCCTTCGAGTCTTCGGTACGCTTCGAATCCTTATGGGGAAGTCTATAAATTATACGTCCTTTGCTTGAATCATAACGACTTACTTCAATTTTGACCCTATCCCCCATCAGTATTCGTATAGAACTAGACCGGATCTTTCCTGAAATATAGCCCAGGATGATGGTGTCATTCTCTAGGCGAACGCGGAACATTCCGTTGGGTAGGGCTTCCGTAACTAAACCTTCGAAAGTGACTTTTGCTTCTCTCGGGTTTTTTTTTTCTCTGCTATTTTTTTTTTCTGTCATATTTTTTTTCTCCTATTTTTCTATTTTGATTTTCAAATAAAAAAAAACGTTGTATTTTTATTTGAAAAATAGGAAGTTCGAGATAGAATTCGAGTACTATAGGAGGGGCGATTACCATATATAACATAAGACTTCTCCCCCAATTCTGTTTAGTCGAGCTTCTCGATCTGTCATTATACCTCGAGAAGTAGAAAGAATAGCAATTCCCATTCCGCCCAAAACTTTAGGAATTCCTTGATAGTTGGCATAAATTCGTAAGCCGGGTCGGCTGATACGCTTTAAAAAGGTTCTAGTTCTATATATTCCTTTTCTAGTCTTTCTCTTTTGATGTCGCAAAGTTGAAACCAAGAAATATCTGTTACTTTCCTGATGTTTCCGAACACTTTCAATAAAACCCTCTCGTAGAAGTATTTTAACAATGTTTTCGGTAATATTTGTAGATACTACTCGAACTGTTCCTTTTTTATTCATGTCCGCGTTTCTTATAGAGGTTAGTAAATCAGCAATAGTGTCCTTGCCCATAAGACTCTAATTCTAGGTTCCTCCTAATTTTTCTATAATCAACATGTTTTCTTTTTTTTTCTTTTACTTTTGGATTTTAAAGCATATACGTGAGACATAATCTACTAATTTTTTCTTTGATCTATATCTCGCCTACTAGTATTTATAATACTTCAGGAGCTAATGAAACTATTTTAGTAAAATTCAATTCTCTCAATTCCTCGGCGATCGCGCCAAAAACTCGAGTTCCTTTTGGATTTCCTTTTTGATCAATGATAACCGCTGCATTGTCATCATAGCGTATTATTATACCGTCTTCGCATTTGAACTCTTTACATGTACGTACAATTACAGCTCGAATTACTTCGGATCTTTCTAGAGGCATTTGGGGCACTGCGTCTTTGATTACAGCAACAATAACATCACCAATACGAGCATATCGCTGATTACTAGCAGCTCCTATGACTCGAATACACATCAATTTTCGAGCTCCACTGTTATCTGCTACATTTAAAAGGGTCTGAGGTTGAATCATATTATTTTGATTTCAATTTGTTATTTCTATGCAAAAGGATGAAAGAAATATTGTCTTTCCAGAAAAAAAACCTGGTTTTTTTTATCTTCAATACTCCTTTTTTGGGATGCTATATCTCTAATCGAAGAAATTGACTTCGTATGGGCATTTTACTGGCAGCTATGGAGATAGCTGCTCTAGCTACAGTTTCAGATACTCCGCCCATTTCATAAAGTATTCGACCTGGTTTAACAACGGCTACCCAATATTCGGGGGATCCCTTTCCTGAGCCCATACGTGTTTCCGTGGGTCTTAGTGTAACCGGTTTGTCGGGAAATATACGTACCCATATTTTTCCACCACGACGTGCATATCGTGTCATTGCTCTTCGTCCTGCTTCTATCTGTCTCGACGTGATCCAAGCGGGTTCAAGTGCTTGCAGAGCATATCTACCAAAACAAATACGATTGCCTCGGCAGGATTTTCCCTTCATTCTTCCTCTATGTTGTTTACGAAATCTGGTTCTTTTGGGGTTATAGTCGATGGTTCTTTCTTAGTTCCATCTCTACTGCAAAACTGGACATGAGAGTTTCTTCTCATCCAGCTCCTCGCGAATGAAATGAGAAAGCGTGCAAATTTCTCTAATTCCATAATATTTTGGAATATTATGGATAGATGCACATTAATAGATAATAGAAAAAGTTAGGGTTTTTTTAATATTGAATATTGAATTTGTTAAAATAGAAAAATATATAGTCAAGAAAGAAGATCTAGAATATATCTAGATGTGTGTGTCTATTTATCTATATTCTATATTTATAGATAATGTAATCTTTCTTAAAAAAAAATCTCCTTATTTCGACTCTTATTGAATCGCGGGAAAGTATTCTAATTCAATAAAGATTTCGCGGGCGAATATTTACTCTTTCCTGTCTTATTTGTTAATTTATAACCTTACCAAATAAGGCAATTTTTTTGGTTTGTTCCGCCATCCCACCCAATGAAGTCTTAGGATTCTTTTCAATAAAATCCTATGCAGTCATAGGTTCTGTCGTTCCCACTACTTCTCCTTTAATGGTTAGGTCTGAATCCCACAATGGAGCTTTCCAAAAATTTCTTTCCGAGTCAATTTTCTCAGTTTTATTAACCCGGGCCGCTCTTTATTTTATTATTGCTTAAAATTTCTATTTTTTGTTTCAAGTTACGATTTCGAATTCTCTGTTATTTTTATTATATTGATGCTTTATCACATTGCCTTTTATGATGTAACTCATAGACCATACATATTGGAATCCTATATCTTTCTTATTCTTCTTCCTTCTTTCTATCATCCCTCCTTTTATCCACATCCCTTTAGTTTTGCTTCACAACCTAGAATCCGTTTTCTTTTTTAGAGAAAAAATTGCAGTTGCTACAACTATATGATAGATCTACTCATTTATGATAGATGTATTTATTCATATAGTGACTGTTTCTTAGTTAGGATCTCGACAATACGAAGCAATAGGTTGGTTATTAGTTAATTTTCTATAATTACTAAGTTTTTTCTTTTTCTATTTATAGTAGGGTTCAGTCAATTTTTTTTGAATCTCCATTTTTGACTCTAAAGAAAAAACTAACGAGTCACACACTAAGCATAGCAATTATATTAAAAGATTTATCAATTTTCATTAAATCTTATAGAAAGAGGTAGAATTGCTTCTTTTTTTTCAGGGATTTCAGGAAAAATAAGGCTCTTGTCATTTTTTATTCTATCACTGAACAGAATGGGAAGACAAGGCTAGTTATTCTTCGTCTACGAATATCCAAATTTTTACACCTAATACTCCATAGATAGTTCGAATTGGATAGCAGCAATAATCAATTTTAGCGCGAATTGTTTGGAGGGGAAGTCTACCCTTTTTGATGCATTCGGCACGTGCAATTTCTTTCCCTGCGAGACGACCTGCAATTTTTACTTTTACCCCCCTTATATCTGCTTTTTTAGTTAATTCAATGGCTTTTTTCATTGCCTTTCGGAATGAAACTCTATTTTTTAATTGGAAAGCTATATATTCTGCAAGAATGTTAGGTTGTCTATAAGGTTCTTTAACTTTTTCAATAGCAATATTAAGTCTCTGGTTTACAGAATTAACTTCCTTTTGTAGATCTTTCTCTAATTCTTCGATTGCTCCTTTTTTCTTTAATAAGTTGGGGAATCCAATATGGATTATGACGTGGATCGTATCGATTTCTTTTTGAATTTCTATACGTGTAATTACTTCAGAACTTGAGCCTGAGTCCATTTTTCTATTATGTGTAATTACTTCGGAACTTGAGTCTGATTCTATTTTTCTATTCGAGCCTTTTTTCCTATTCTTTTGTATATAGTTCTTGATACAATTCCGTATTTTTTTATCTTCCTGTAGACCTTCAGAATAATTTTTTGGTTGTGCGAACCAAAAGGAATGGTGATTTTGGGTTGTACCAAGTCTGAAACCGAGTGGATTTATTTTTTGTCCCATATTTTTCTATTCTATTTTTTTTTTACTGGGAATCGAAATCTAAGATGGATCTAAAGATTATTTAGATTTCTTTACTATATTTAGTACAATTGTTATATGACACATGGTTTTTTTTATGGGACAACTACGTCCTCGAGCTCGAGGTCTTAATTTTTTCATGATAGTACTCCTACTGACTTCGGCTTTAGTGATGAATAAATTCGCTTTGTCGAAATCCCTATAATGAGTAGCATTTGCTGCTGCCGAATAAACCAACTTTAGGATGGGATAAGATGCTCGATAAGGCATGAGGTTCAGTATCATAACAGTTTCCTCGTAGTAACGCCAGCGAATCTCATCAAGAACTCTTTGTGCTTTGAAAACAGACATATGGATGCGTTTTTGTGCTTTGAAAACCCGTTCGAACTTAAGTAGACGATCGGTTGGAACTTTCCTTGCGAGTTTCCTTAGCCCACTCTTCTTCTTCTTTATCCTAGGGGTATACTTTACCAGTTTGAAACTTGTCATAAATAAGGTTATTCCCCGCCTACCTTTGTTTTTTTTTTATTTTGAATCTTTCTATTCTGAATTCAGTTAACGACGAGATTTAGTATCTTTTCTTGCACTTTCATAACTCGTGAAATGCCGAGTAGGCACGAATTCCCCCAATTTGCGACCTACCATAGGATTTGTTATGTAAATAGGTATATGTTCCTTTCCATTATGAATCGCGATTGTATGGCCAACCATTGCGGGTAGAATGCTAGATGCCCGGGACCACGTTACTATTGTTTCTTTCTCCTCCTTCATATTGACCTTTTCGATTTTTGCCAATAAATGATGAGCTACAAAAGGATTCGTTTTTTTTCGTGTCACAGCTGATTACTCCTTTTTTCCATTTTAAAGAGTGGCATTCTATGTCCAATATCTCGATCGAAGTATGGAGGTCAGAATAAATAGAATAATGATGAATGGAAAAAAGAGAAAAATCCTTTAGCTGGATAAGGGGCGGATGTAGCCAAGTGGATCAAGGCAGTGGATTGTGAATCCACCATGCGCGGGTTCAATTCCCGTCGTTCGCCCATCGCATTATTGCAAATTCCAAAAATGCAATTTTCCATATTCCTAGTTACGTATTTACTTACGGCGACGAAGAATAAAACTATCACTATATTTTTTCCTTTTCCTAGTTCTTCTTCCAAGCGCAGGATAACCCCAAGGGGTTGTGGGTTTTTTTCTACCAATGGGGGCTTTCCCTTCACCGCCCCCATGGGGGTGGTCCACAGGGTTCATAACTACCCCTCTTACTACGGGGCGTTTACCTAGCCAACACTTAGATCCGGCTCTACCCAAACTTTTTTGGTTCACCCCAACATTACCCACTTGTCCGACTGTTGCTAAGCAATTTTGGGATACCAAACGGACCTCCCCAGATGGTAATCTTAAAGTGGCCGATTTACCCTCTTTTGCAATCAGTTTCGCTACAGCACCTGCTGCTCTAGCTAATTGCCCACCCCTTCCACGTGTGATTTCTATGTTATGTATGGCCGTGCCTAAGGGCATATCGGTTGAAGTAGATTCTTCTTTTCTCTCAAAAAACCCCTTCCCAAACTGTACAAGCTTCTTCCAAAGCATACAGCTTTCTAGATGTATATGACGATCTCTAGACAGATGGATCTTATATGAATCGTATGATGAAGTACCACATGAGTGGATATATAGGAAAGGAATCCAAATCTGCCGAATCGCTCATGTTATGATCTTCTACATCCTAGGTCTCCGCGTTCCGTCATCTGGCTTATGTTCTTCATGTAGCATTCAGATCGAATGACTCTATGAAATTACGTCGATACTTCCACATATTATGGGTAACGTAGGAGACATCCCTATTTTCCCCGGGGGGTCTTAATTACCACTGCTTAGCTTTCAATTCGCCTCTGACCATCAAATTAAATGTGAATAACCCGTCCTCCTCTCTTTGAAACAAGGGGCGCTTCCGGTTCTGTGCGTGCTTCAAACAATTTTGTCTTCTCCATATTACCATATCTCTAGAGTCAATAATTTTCTATGAGGAACTACTGAACTCAATCACTTGCTGCCGTTACTCAACAGTTTTCTGTTGAGGTCTATCCCGTAGAGGTAGTCAAATTGGATCAGTGATCGATTTCTAGGTTTCGTCGTAAACCTAATTGGTTACTTCCAATTACGTAAATCAATAGTTCAAACCGCACTCAAAGGTAGGGCATTTCCCATTGATATAGGAACTTTTGTACCAGAAACAATAGTATCTCCAATTATAGCCCCTCTGGGATGTAAAATATATCTCTTCTCACCATCCCCATAGTGTATGAGACAAATGTATGCATTTCGATTAGGGTCGTATTCTATGGTTACGATTCTACCAGATATGTCTTTTTGATTCCGTCGAAAATCGATTTTACGGTATAGGCGCTTATGACCTCCCCCTCTATGCCTTGCGGTAATGATTCCTCTGGAATTACGACCTTTACCACAACGGTGCCGTCCATGGATCAAATTATTTCGTGGATTGGATTTCACTTGCCTGTCTACGGTTCCCTTGCGTGTGCTCGGGATAGGTGTTTTGTATAAATGTTTCGCCGTATTATTAAGTATTCTCCTTTAGTTTTTTTCTCTATCTAGAAGTGGAATAGAATAACCCGGTTGAAGGGTAATGATCATACGTCTGTAATGCATTGTATGTCCCAGAATAGGTCCCATTCTTCTACCCTTTCCGGGTAGTCGATGGCTATTCACAGCTACTACCTTAACACCAAAGAAGAGTTCGACCCAATGCTTTATTTCTGTCTTAGTGAATCCCGATTCGACATTAAAAGTATATTGATTCTTTCCCAATAAACGAAGACTTTTTTCTGTAAATACTGCGTATTTGATTCCATCCATAAATCGACTTTCCCTCCTATGCTCTGAGTTCCAGTATCGATAAGAATTCGAGTTCTTATTGTTCTTATGTTATGGTATGAATATACCATACCAATTCGTTATGTATGGATGATGGATGAGATTCCATGGATAGAGAGCCAGTTCCAATAGACTTATGGAACGTTCCCGTTCGCGTGCATCCAGCAGGAATTGAACCCGCAAATTTACCAATTATGAGTTGGGCGCTTTAACCATTCAGCCATGGATGCTTAACAGGGATCATCGTACATCGTAAATAACCAATTTTCATATAGAAAGACATATCATAGAAAAATGAAATCGAAAATATTCGGAGATGGCAAATATTCGGAGATGACTATGAAAACACCTCTCTGGATCCTCGAATTGAAAGAGAGATTGAGAGGGATCAAGAATCCTAATTCTCGCTATTTGGAATGGATCCAATTCTATTGAGTCTGACTCATAGTGATCATTTCTCTTTAGCAAAGAATGACCTTGGTTATCAAAGGATTGAACAACCGGGATCCATTTACTTATGATACCTAGTTGACATTGATAACAAGGATCTAATGAATTATGAGTTTAATAGATCCTCTTTAGCAGAAAGACGTATATTCCTTGCTCATTATCAGACAATCACTTATTCCCAAACCTCGTGTGGGGCTAATCGTTTTCATTTACCATCTCATGGAAAACCCTTTTCGTTCCGCTTAGCCCTATCGGGTATTTTAGTGATAGGTTCTATAGGAACTGGACGATCCTATTTGGTCAAATACCTAACGAAAAATTCCTATTTTCCTTTCATTAAGGTACGAGGGCTTCTTATTCCACAAGAACGAAAGCACCTTTTCATTCTTTCATATACTAGGGGTTTTTACTTGGAAAAGACAATGTTCCATACTAAAGGATTCGGGTCCATAACCACGAGTTCCAGTGCACTAGATCTTGTAGCACTTAGCAACGAGGCCCTATCCATTAGTATTCCACATAAGAAATCCATTATAGAAACTAATACAATTAGATTGGCTCTTCATAGACAAACTTGGGGTTTGCGAGCCAAGGTAAGACCGGCTCGGGATCATGGGACCCTTTTCTATCAGATAGGAGGGGCTCTTGTACAAAATAGACTTCTAAGTAATAACCCCATAGAATCTATCTATATAAAGATAAAGAGGCAATCGTGTCAGGAAGCGGGTTTTTCTTTGGCCAAAGGGTACTTCGAACTTGGAACGAGCATGAAGAGATTAACGAGACTTCTTTCTCTTTTGAGTTTTTATGGCGGACCGGTCGCGCAAGATCTTTGGTCTTCCCCCGGAACCGATGAAAAAAAGTGGGTCGCTTCTTATGGACTCGCTCAGAATGATTCTTCTCTATCTATAGTTCATGGCCTATTAGAAGTAGAAGGTGCTCTGGTGCAATCCTTACCGACAGAAAAAGATTGCAGTCAGGTTGATAATAATCGAGTGCCATTACTTCGTCGGTCCGAACCAAGGAATCCGTTAGAAATGTTTTGAAATGGATATTGTTCTCTCTTTGATCAGGGATTGCTATATGAAAAGAAGTGGAGTTTGAAAAAGGGAACGGAATGGTCAAACCGGAACTGCTAGAGGAACGAATTTTCAATAGCATAACTTGGGCTCCTAGAATATGGCGCCCTTGGGACAATCTATTTGATTGCAGGGTTTTGTTCCGAAGCAAAGATATCCGCGGAGGCCGGTTCGTTCGTCCTATTCTGATATTCAGGACCAAGAGGTACTGGATTCTCTTTCGGATAGGCCCTGAAAGGAGAAGAAAGGCTGAAATGCCAACGGACCTCTGTCTATTCTCTAATTCACCCGATCCGATAGTACCCGTTTTTGGAACGTCCAGTGCCAAAGTCACTGAATGGGTAAGTCACCAATCCAATCCCTTTGACAA